TTATTTAAAGTTTGATTTTAGCTTTTATATTTATAATATATTTATTTTGCATGTAAATTTTTGTGAGAAAATTTAAAATTTTTAAATAAAATATTTAAATTTAATTTTTAATTGCAGCATTTAATTTTAATAATTAAAGATATTTAGAATTATTATTTATTTTAATATAGATAAAAAATGTGCCAGCAATTGCGGTTATACATTTTATATAAGTAAATAAGTTTTATTAAGTAATTTATATGAAATTTTAATTTAAATTTAAATTAAATTAGGTGAAATTATTTATTTTGTTAAAAATTATTTTTAATATTATTTAATTATTAAATCTTTATTAAAACTAGGATTAGATACCCTATTATTTTAGATATAAAATTTGAATAGAGGATTAATAGTTATTTACTTTAAACTTAAAAAAATTGGCGGTATTTAAATCTAATTAGGGGAACTTGTTTTTTAAATGATAATCCTCAAGAAATCTTACTTAAATTAAAAATTTATTTATTGTCGTTATCAGATTATTTTATAAGAATTTTAATTTTCTATAATATTTAAATTATATTTATTTCAGATCATTATGTAGTTTATATTTAAGTTAAAATGAGTTACAATAAAATTTATCTAAACGCATTTTTTATTGAAATATAAGAATTAAGGTGGACTTAATAGTAAAATTTAAAAATTAAATTATTTTGAATTAAGAATTAAATATGCACATATTGCCCGTCACTCTCATTTTAAAATGAGATAAGTCGTAACAAAGTAGAAGTACTGGAAAGTGTTTCTAGAAAGTTTTATTTATTGAAATTCAAATTAAAAATTAAATTTTATTTACAATAAAGTTAGAGTTATTAGTTTAACTTAATTTGATTAAATTAAAAATTATTAAAAAAAATTATTTTTTTTTTTTATTAATAAAAATATTTTTTAATAAAAATTGTTTTTGTATATTTTTAGAAAAAATTTTTTTAATTAAATTAAATTAGTATAGTAATAGAATTTTGAAAAATAACATTTATCTATAAATATTTTATAATTAAGTAAATTTTATTTATTGTACCTTGTGTATCAGGGTTTTTTAAAAATATAATATTTAATAATATTTTTCTCGAATTAAAAGGATTTATTTTATTATTATGATTTTTATTGTAATAAAAATATTTTTAATATTAAAATAGAAATGAAATGTTATTCGTTTTTTAAGATATCTAGTTTTTTAATAAATGAATTTAATTCAGATATTAATTTTAAATTTTAATTTTATTTTATAATAATAAATTTATTAATATTAATATTTTAAGGGATAAGCTTTAAAGTAAAATTTTAAAATTTTTGTTATTAATATAAATAATTATATAGACTTAGAAATAGTTTTTATTTAAAAAATGTTATAATTTAATTATAAAATAATTTAAAATTTATTAAATTAAAATTTAATAATTTATTAAAATAAATTAATTAATAAAAAATTAATTTGAAATAATGATTAAATTAGTAAATTTTAATTGTTTAGATTAATTAATTAATTAATTAATTTAATTAAAGGAATTCGGCAAAATATATTCTCACCTGTTTATCAAAAACATGTCTTTTTGAAATTAATTTAAAGTCTAATCTGCTCTATGATGATAAATTAAATGGCCGCAGTATTTTGACTGTGCAAAGGTAGCATAATAATTAGTCTTTTAATTGAGGGCTTGAATGAATGATTGAATGAAGAATAAACTGTCTTAATTAATTTTTTGAATTTAATTTTTAAGTTAAAAAGCTTAGATTTTTTTAGAGGACGAGAAGACCCTATAGAATTTTATAATAAATTTATTAATTTATATTTAAATTTTTTATTTTATTAATTTATTATTTTATTGGGGCGATAAGAAAATTAATAAAACTTTTTTAAAAAATTTTTCATTGATTTATGAATAAAAGATCTTAAATTTTAGATAATTAGATTAAATTACCTTAGGGATAACAGCGTAATTTTTTTTAGAGTTCTTATTTATAAAAAAGATTGCGACCTCGATGTTGGATTAAAATTTAATTTAGGTGAAGAAGCTTAAATTTTAGGTCTGTTCGACCTTTAAAATTTTACATGATCTGAGTTCAAACCGGTGTGAGCCAGGTTGGTTTCTATCCTTAAATAAAATAAAATTTTTAGTACGAAAGGACCATAATTTTGAAATAATTTTTAATTAAAATTGAATTTTATTAATTAATACTATTTTGTCAGAATAATGTAATAAATTTAGAATTTATTTATGTATAATTAATTTATACAAATAGTAATTAATCTATTTGAAGTTTATTTAACTTTTTTAAGTGTTATTTTATTAATTATTATAGTTATAGTGGGTGTTGCTTTTTTGACATTATTGGAACGTAAATTATTAGGTTATATTCAGATTCGTAAAGGTCCTAATAAGGTGGGTTTAATAGGGGTTTTACAACCCTTTTGTGATGTTATTAAATTATTTTCTAAAGAACAAATTTTTCCTTCTGTTTCTAATTATTATCCTTATTATTTATCTCCTGTATTTAGTTTATTTCTTATTTTATCATCATGAATAGTTGTTCCTTATTTTACTAATTTTTATTCATTTAATTTAAGAGTTTTATTTTTTTTGTGTTGTATAAGGTTAGGTGTTTATAGAATTATAATTGCTGGTTGATCTTCTAATTCTAAATATTCATTATTGGGTGGATTACGATCTGTTGCTCAAACTATTTCTTATGAAGTTAGATTAGCTATTATTTTAATATCTTTTATTTTTTTAATTGAAAATTATAGTTTTTTAGATTTTTGTTTGATTCAAAATTATATTTGAATTATTTTTATATTTTTTCCTTTATCAGTAGTTTGATTTATTATTTGTTTAGCTGAGACAAATCGAACTCCTTTTGATTTTGCTGAGGGGGAGTCAGAATTAGTTTCTGGATTTAATGTTGAGTATAGAAGAGGTGGGTTTGCTTTAATTTTTATGGCTGAATATTCAAGAATTTTATTGATAAGAATATTATTTAGTTTAATTTTTTTGGGGGGAAATTTGTATTCAATTTTATTTTATATTATATTGGTTTATATTTCTTATTTATTTATTTTAGTTCGTGGAACATTACCTCGTTTACGATATGATAAGTTAATAACTATGGCTTGAAAAAGATTTTTATCAGTTTCTTTAAATTATTTAATATTTATTATAGGTTTAAAATTATTTTTAAATATTTTTTTAATTTAAAAATAAAATAATTATAAGTTTTATTTAAAATCAATAAAAGATTTAAACTTTTATAATATGTTTTCAAAACATAAACTTATTCAAGTTCATTGATTAAAATTTATTTTAGTTATTTGTTAATAAAATATCTCATAATTTTGTTATAATTGGATTTAAAAAAAAATATATAAAGTAATTAAAAGTTAATATTTGACCAATAGTGATAAAGGGTGTTTCAACTGGACTAGCTCCAATTCATGTTAATAAAATTACATTTGTGAATATTATTCAAAATAATATTTGATTTATTGGATAAAATGATAATCTTTTAAAATTTTTTATATAAAATATTGGTATAATTAATAAAATTAAAATAGATATTAATAATGCAATTACCCCACCTAATTTATTAGGAATAGATCGTAAAATTGCATAAGCAAATAAAAAATATCACTCAGGTTTAATGTGGGGTGGGGTTACTAGTGAATTAGCTGGGATAAAATTATCTGGATCTCCCAGAAGATTAGGTGAAATTAATACAAGTAAAGTCATTATAAATAATATAATAATAAAACCAATAATATCTTTAAATGAAAAATAAGGGTGAAATGGGATTTTATCTAAATTTCTATTTGTTCCTAGTGGATTATTTGATCCAGTTTCATGGAGGAAAATTAAATGAATTATTGTTATTGCTACAATGATGAATGGAATAATAAAATGAAATGAAAAAAATCGTGTTAATGTTGCATTATCTACTGAAAATCCTCCTCATAATCATTGAACTAAATATTCACCTAAATAAGGAATTGCTGAAAGTAAATTGGTAATAACTGTTGCTCCTCAAAATGATATTTGTCCTCAAGGTAAAACATATCCTATAAATGCTGCCCCTATAACTATTAATAAAATAATTACTCCCGTTATTCAAGTTTTTGTATAATGAAAAGATCCATAATATATTCCTCGTCCAATATGAATATAAATACAAATAAAGAAAAATGAGGCTCCATTAGCGTGAATGGTTCGTATTATTCACCCGTTATTTACATCTCGACAAATATGAATAGTTCTTGAAAATGCTAATTCAACATTAGCTGTATAATGTATTGATAAGAAAATTCCTGTAATTAATTGAATAATTAAGCAAAGTCCCAATAAAGATCCAAAATTTCATATAGTTGAAATATTTCTTGGGGTAGGTAAATCAACTAATGAATTATTTAATATTTTTAATAATGAGTTATTTAATCGAATAGGTTTGTTCATTAATTTTTTTTTCGTAAAGGTCCAAGATTAATATTTGTAATTTTTACTACAATAAATAAGGTTAATAATAGATAATTAATTAATAAAATTATAATTTGATTTGTGGGTTTATTGTATAATTTATTTAGTGATATTTTTAATAAAAAATTATTTTCAATTTCTATGGTTGAAAAATTTATTAAATCTAAGTTATTATGATTAAAATATTTTGAGTTTATAATCATTAATATTAAAATTATTATTATGAAAATTCTAATAAAAATGATTTTTTTATTGAAATAAAATTTTTGGTTAGAAGATAGGCTTGAAACATAAATAAATAAAATTAATATTCCTCCAAGTATAATTAAGAAAATAATATAAGAATATCAAAAATTAAATCTTATAATTCCTGAAATTATTGAAATATTTATTGTTTGAATTAAAAGAATTAGACCTATAGATAGGGGTGTTTTTATTATTATAAATAAAGTTCTATTTAAAAATAAAAATATTATAAAAAATTTAATTATACAGAAAATAGTTTATAAAAAATATTAATTTTGGAGATTAATGAAGTAAATAAATTTTATTTTTCTGAAGTTTTAAAAATTAAAATTTTTCTTTGATTTACAAAATCAATATTTTTTATAAACTATTAAAACTTAAATGTTTTTATATTTTTTTGATTTTTTAATTTTATTATTTTTCATAAGATTTATAAGATTTTGTTTAAATCGAGTTCATTTATTAATATTATTATTAAGATTAGAATTAATTGTTTTGGTGATTTATTTAAGATTAATTATTTATTTAAGATTATTTGAGATAGAATTATTTTTTAGAATGATATTTTTAGTTTTTAGAGTTTGTGAGGGGGTTTTAGGACTATCTATTTTGATTTTAATAGTTCGAGTTTATGGGAATGATAGGTTTCAAATTTTAAGGGTTTTATAAAATGATAAAGTTTTTTTTTTTTAGTTTATTTTTAATTCCTTTAAGAATAATAGGAAAATTTTGATTACTACAATTTTGTTTATTTATATTAAGGTATATTTTTTTATTTATGGGGTTTTATAATAATGAATGATCTCATATAAGATATTATTTGAGGTATGATTTATTATCTTTTGGTTTAATTATTTTAAGATTTTGAATTTGTTCTTTAATGATTATATCTAGAAAAATTATTTATGAATCTAAAAATTTTATTAATTTATTTTTATTAATAGTTTTATTAATAATATTGTTTTTATATTTAACATTTAGTGTGATAAATTTTTTATTGTTTTATTTATTTTTTGAGTGTAGATTAATCCCTGTACTTTTTTTAATTATAGGGTGGGGTATACAATTAGATCGGATTCAAGCTGGTTTATATTTATTGTTTTATACTTTATTTGCTTCTTTACCTTTACTTTTATCAATTATTTATATTTTTAATGAGAATTTAACTTTGTGTTTTTTAATATTTTTTGAAAAAAAAATTTTAATGAGTTATATTTATATATATATATATTTAATTATAGCATTTTTAGTAAAAATACCCATATTTTTAGTTCATTTATGGTTACCAAAAGCTCATGTAGAGGCTCCTATTTCAGGTTCAATGATTTTAGCTGGTGTTATATTAAAGTTAGGGGGGTATGGTTTATTACGAGTTTTTATTATTTTAGTTAAATTAGGTAGTTTATTAAATTTTATTTTAATTAGAGTAAGAATATTGGGGGGTATTTTTATTAGTTTAATTTGTTTGTTTCAAATTGATTTAAAATCTTTAATTGCTTATTCTTCTGTTGCTCATATAAGAATATTATTAGGTGGATTAATAACTTTATTTCATTGAGGGGTTTGTGGTTCATTTTTAATAATAATTTCTCATGGTTTATGTTCTTCTGGTATATTTTGTTTAGTAAATATTATTTATGAACGAATTGGTAGGCGTAGTATTCTAATTAATAAGGGTTTAATTAATTTTATACCAAGAATATCATTATGATGATTTATATTATGTTCTTCAAATATAGCAGCTCCTCCTTCTTTAAATTTAATAGCAGAAATTATATTAATTAATAGAATAGTTAGTTGAAATTTAATTTTAATATATTTATTAATATTTTTATCTTTTTTTAGAGCTTCTTATACTTTATATTTATATTCTTTTACTCAGCATGGTAAATTAAATTTTAATTTGTATAGTTTTTCACAGGGTTATTTGTGTGAATATTTATTATTAATTTTACATTGAATTCCTTTAAATTTTTTAATTTTAAATAGAGAATTATTTAATTTGTGAATTTATTTAAGTAGTTTAATATAAAACATTGATTTGTGGGATCAAAAATATAATTTTAATTATTTTAGATAATATTTTTTAACATTTGTTTAAATATAATAATCATTTTATTAATTTTAAGATTAATATTATTTTTAATGGGGTTTTATTTTTTAATTTTTGATTTAAATTATTTTATTGAATTTAATTTATTAAATTTAAATTCCTCTTCAATTGTTATAACTTTATATTTTGATTGAATATGTAATTTTTTTTTAAGAGTTGTTTTATTTATTTCTTGTTCTGTAATTTATTATAGAAAATTTTATATAGGGGATGATTTAATATTAAATCGTTTTATTTCTTTAGTATTAATATTTATTTTTTCTATGATTTTATTAATTATTAGGCCTAATTTAATTAGAATTTTATTAGGTTGAGATGGATTAGGTTTAATTTCTTATTGTTTAGTGATTTATTATCAAAATAATAAATCCTTTAATTCTGGTATATTAACTGTTTTATCTAATCGAATTGGGGATGTTTTTTTATTAATTTCTATTGCTTGAATAATAAATTTTGGAAGTTGAAATTATATTTTTTATATAGATTTTATGAAATCTAATAATGAGATAATTATTATTTTATTTTTTATTTTATTAGCTTCTTTTACTAAAAGAGCTCAAATTCCGTTTTCTTCTTGATTACCTGCAGCTATGGCTGCGCCAACCCCGGTTTCATCACTTGTTCATTCTTCTACTTTAGTAACTGCTGGTGTTTATTTAATAATTCGTTTTGAAAAAGTTTTAAAGGATAGATTTTTTATTAATTGATTTATATTAATTTCTGTTTTAACAATGTTTATATCAGGTTTGAATGCAAATTTTGAAAATGATTTAAAAAAAATTATTGCTTTATCTACTTTAAGTCAATTAGGTTTAATAATGAGTATTTTATTCTTAGGTTTTAGAAAATTAGCTTTTTTTCATTTATTAACACATGCTTTATTTAAAGCATTATTATTTATATGTGCGGGCTTATTAATTCATAATTTAATAAATTTTCAAGATATTCGTTATATAGGTTCAATTATCTTTCAAATACCTTTTGTTTCAGTTTGTTTTAATTTTGCTAACCTATCTTTATGTGGTTTTCCATTTTTAGCTGGGTTTTATTCAAAGGATTTAATTTTAGAGAGATTATTTAGTATAAATTTTAATTTATTTATTTTTATTATTTTTTTAATTTCTACAGTTCTTACTGTTAGATATACTTTTCGATTAATTTATTTTTTAATAATTAGGGAATTTAATATATTAAGATTAAACTTTTTAAATGATAATTCTTGGGGTATGAATAAGAGATTTATTGGATTAATAATTATAGTTATTTTAGGGGGAAGTTTGATAAGTTGATTAATATTTCCTTATCCTTATATAATTTTTTTACCTCTTTATTTTAAATTAATTCCTCTGGAAATTATTTTTTTGGGTGTATTGTTAAGGTATAAATTTATTTATATGGGTATATTTAAAATAAGTATTAAAAATTATTTTTTAAAAACTTTTTATTCAATAATATGATTTTTACCAATTATTTCAACTAAAGGAATTATTAAATTACCTATTTTTTTTAGAATAAATTTATCTTTAATTATAGATCAAAATTGAATTGAATATACTATGAGACAAGGTTTAATTAAATTAATGAAAATTAATTCTTCTTTAATGGATTTATTATTTTTTTATTTTAATTTAATATTAAATTTATTTTTATTAATAATTTTTTTTTGGTGAATTTTTATTAATTTTAATTGATAGTTTAAATAGCTTAAAAATTAAAGTATTTTATTGAAGATAAAATTATGGTATTCATACCTTTAAACATATTTATAAAGAAAATTTTTCTTAATTTTACAATGAAAATGTAATGTTTTTTAAACTATATAAATAAGAAATATAAACGAAATTAAATCGTTAAAATAAAAAGTTAGAAGCTTTTTTTTGAATCTTCATATTTCTTTAATTGGAATTTTTTTTTTCATTTTTATTATTAACAATAATATGCCTCTAATTTTGGCTTCAATTAAATATTTAATATTAAATGTTTGAGTTAAATTGAATTAACTTAAATATCAGGTCGAAACTGATTACAATATTTTGTTTCAAACATTTATTAATAAATAATAATTAAGATAAATTAATAAAATTAATAATTTTTGAATGCAAATCAAATGTTATTTTTAACTATTATCCTTTATTTAAATTACTATATTAATCAAGTTAAAGCTCCGAATTTTCATTCATAATAAAGTCCAATTAATAAAATAATAATGAAATATGTTGTTAATATGGATCAATATATAAAATTTGAAATAGATAAGATTAAAATTAAGGGAAATATTAAAGCAATTTCTACATCAAAAATTAAAAAAATTACAGCAATTAAAAAAAATTGAATGGAAAATGGGATTCGAGATTTTCCTTTAGGATCAAATCCACATTCAAAAGGTCTATTTTTTTCTCGATCATAAAGAGTTTTTTTAGAAATTATTGAAGCTAAAATTATGATAATTATTGAAATTATTCAAATTAATAATATTAAACTTAAAATTAAATTAATTATTTATACTAAATTTTAGACTTTTTGATTGGAAATCAATTATACTTTTTATATTATATAAATATTTAATTTATGGATTTATTTTCCCCCTCATCAATAAATTGAAACATATAGAAATAGTCAAACTACATCTACAAAATGTCAATATCATGCAGATGCTTCAAATCCAAAATGATGATAAATAGAAAAATGATTTTTTATAAGACGAATTAAATTAATTAATAAAAAAGTTGTTCCAATTAAAACATGAATTCCATGAAACCCTGTTGCTATAAAAAATGTTGAACCATAAATTGAATCTGCTATTGTAAATGGGGCTTCTAAGTATTCATACCCTTGAAGAAAAGAAAATAATATCCCTAAAATAATTGTAAAAAATAATCCATTAATTGTTTCTTTTTTATTTTGATTTATTAATCTATGATGTGATCATGTGATTGTAATACCAGATGATACGAGAATTAAAGTATTTAATAATGGTATACTAAGTGGATTAAATGGGTAAATTCCCTTAGGTGGTCAAATACCACCAATTTCAATTGAAGGTGAGAGAGATCTATGGAAAAAAGCTCAGAAAAAAGAAATAAAAAAAAATACTTCAGATGTGATGAATAAAATTATACCTCATCGTATTCCTGTTGTTACTGAGTATGTGTGTAATCCCTGGTATGTTCTCTCTCGTACAATATCTCGTCATCATTGAAATATGATTAAAAGAATAATTATTATTCCTAGAATAAATAAATTATTATTATAATAATGAAATCATTTAACTGATCCAGTTACTAAAATTATAGTACCTAGTGCTCCTAATAAAGGTCATGGACTATAATCTACTAGGTGAAAAGTGTGGTTTTTTTTTGACATTAATTTACTTCTCTAGAATAAAGGGCTCTTAATACTATAAATACGTAAGATTGAATAATTGAAACAGCTGATTCTAAAGTTAAAAGAATAAATTGAACAATAATTAATATAATAATAAAATAAAATCTTATTGATGTTCCCGTTCTTCTTAGTAAAGTTATTAATAAATGTCCTGCAATTATATTTGCGGTCAATCGAACTGATAGGGTGATTGTTCGAATTAAATTTCTAATAGTTTCAATTATTACTATAAAAGGTATTAGTATTCCAGGGGTATTTTGAGGTACTAAGTGGGCAAATATGTGATTAGTATTATTAATTCACCCGTAAATTATAAATCTCAATCAAAGAGGAAAAGCTAGGGCTAAGGTTATAGCAATGTGTCTAGTTCTTGTAAAAATATAGGGAAATAATCCTAAAAAATTATTAAAAAAAATAAATACAAATAATGAAATAAAAATTAGTGTTCTTCCATTATTTTTTCCTAATAAAATTTTTAATTCTTGATGTATCACTGTAAATAAAAAATTTATTATTATATTAATTCGAGATGAAATTATTCAATAGATTTTTGGGATAAATATTATTCCCATTATTGTTCTAATTCAATTAATCGATAGATTTAGGGTTCTTGATATTGGATCAAAAATGGAAAATAGATTTATTATCATTTTCAAATTAATAATTTTTTATTTTTATAAATTTTTAATATAGAGTTTGAAAGTATTTTTTTATTATTAAAGTGATAGAAAATTTGAATATAAAAATTTATAAAAATAAATAGAAAAAAAATAAATAAAAAAATTCAATTTAATGGGAATATTTGAGGTATAAAAGAATATTAGTTAATTTTTTCTAATTATTTTAGTTTGACATACTAATGTTTAATAAACTAATTCTTTTCATTAAGAATATTTGCTAATTTATTATATTATGATTTAAGAGATCATTGCTTGCTTTCAGCCACTTAATGAAATTTTTTTTAAAATGAATTAATTCATTTAATAAAATAAAATATAGGAATTCTTTCAATTACAATTGGTATAAATCTGTGATTTGCTCCACAAATTTCTGAACATTGTCCAAAAAATAATCCAGGACGATTAACTAATAATCTGATTTGATTAAGTCGTCCTGGAATGGCATCAATTTTTTTTCCTAAATTAGGGATTGTTCATGAATGAATCACATCTGTTGATGAGACTAAAATTCGTAATTGAGTTTTTATTGGGATAATTATATTATTATCAACATCTAATAAACGAAATCCATTAGATTTAATATCATTAATTATATATGATTCAAATTCAATATTTTTAAAATCTGTATATTCATAACTTCAATACCATTGATGTCCTATAGCTTTAATAGTAATAATTGGAGAATTTATTTCATCTGTTAAATATAGTAGATGAATAGATGGTAAAGCAATAAAAATTAATATTAATGTAGGTGAAATAGTTCAAATGATTTCAATATTTTGTTGATTTAATAAATTTTTATTAATAAATTTATTTATTAATATTGATCTTATTAAATATAAAATTGATCTTATAATTAAAATTAGTACAATTATTGTATGATCGTGAAAAAAGATTATTTGTTCTATAATAGGGGATGCTGCATCTTGAAATCTTAATTTTATTCATGTTGTCATTTTCTATAAAAAGATTTAAAATCTTTATAAATGGGTCTTAAATCCATCACATTTATCTGTCATAATAGATTTATTTTAAGAAGATGTTATAGGGATTTCTATATATCTATGATCTGAGGGTGGGTATCTTTGTTTTCATTCGATTGATGTTGATTGATATGATGAAAAAATAATTTGTCGTTGAGTAGAAAGTCTTTCTCAAACAATAAATATTAAATAAATAACTCTTACAAATGAAATTATTGATCCAATTGAAGATAAAGTATTTCAAGATAGAAATGCATCAGGAAAATCTCTATATCGTCGAGGTATTCCATTTAGCCCTAAAAAATGTTGTGGGAAAAATGTTAAATTTACACCTAAAAATATAATAAAGAATTGAATTTTTAATCAAAAGTTATTTAATGTGATTCCTGTAAAAAGTGGATATCAATAAATAAATCCTGCTATAATTCCAAATACTGCTCCTATTGAAAGAACATAGTGAAAATGTGCTACTACATAATATGTATCATGAAGAATAATATCAATTGATGAATTTGATAATAAAATTCCCGTTAATCCTCCTATAGTAAATAGAAATACAAATCCTAGTGTTCATAATATAGATGCATTAAATATTAATTTTGATCCATATAATGTTGCTAATCATCTAAAAATTTTAATACCGGTTGGAATAGCAATAATTATAGTAGCTGCTGTAAAATATGCTCGAGTATCAACATCTATTCCTACAGTAAATATATGATGAGCTCATACAATGAATCCAAGAAGACCAATTGTTATTATTGCATAAATTATCCCTAAAGTTCCAAATGTTTCTTTTTTACCTGATATGTGTGAAATAATGTGTGAAATTATTCCAAATGCTGGAATAATTAAAATATATACTTCTGGATGACCAAAAAATCAAAATAAATGTTGATAAAGAATTGGATCTCCCCCCCCAGATGGATCAAAAAATGTTGTATTTAAATTTCGATCTGTAAGAAGTATAGTGATTGCTCCTGCTAAAACAGGTAATGAAAGGAGAAGAAGGAGTGCTGTTAAAGAAACAGCTCAAATAAATAAAGGTATTCGTTCAAGAGTTATTCCTGTAACTCGTAGATTAATTATTGTTGAAATAAAATTAATTGCCCCTAAAATTGAAGAGATTCCAGCTAAATGTAATGAGAAAATTGTTAAATCTACAGATGCTCCTGCATGTGAAATAGTTCTTGATAGGGGTGGATATACTGTTCATCCTGTTCCTGAACCTGAATTTACTATTCTTCTTGAAAGTAGGAGGGTAATTGAAGGGGGTAAAAATCAAAATCTTATATTATTTAATCGTGGGAATGCTATATCAGGTGCTCCTAATATTAATGGAACTAATCAATTACCGAATCCTCCAATTATAATAGGTATAACTATAAAGAAAATTATTAAAAATGCATGGGATGTTACAATAACATTATATAATTGATCATTTCCAATTAAAGATCCTGGTATTCCTAATTCTATTCGAATTAACATTCTAAATGATAATCCTAATATACCTGATCAAAATCCAAAAATAAAATATAATGTTCCAATGTTTTTATGATTAGTTGAAAATAATCATTTATTCATTTAATAAAATGGCTGAATTTAGGCGATAAATTGTAAATTTATTTATGAAAATAAAATTTTTCTTTTATTAATTTTATAGTTAATATAAATAACATTAGAATGCAATTCTAAAATAATAAATTGTTTTTATTAAAATTTATTTTAAGATTTAAAAATATTTTTATTTATAACTTTGAAGGTTATTAGTTTTTTTAACTTAAAATCTTATTTATATAAGATTATTAATTATTGGGAATATAAAAAATATAATGATTAAAATATTAATAATTAAAATTCTAAAAATATTTTTTAAAATAAATGATATTTTATTATTTCATTTTGAATTAATTTTTGTTAAAATTAATATAGATAATATTGGGTTAATATAAAATGATAGTGAAATTGTTGCTATAATAATAAAAATTATTGATTCAATTAATATATTATTTTTTAATATTAATATTAATGTAAAAAATTTTGGTAAAAATCCTAATATGGGGGGTAATCCTCTTAAAGATAAAAATAATGATAATAAAATAATTTTAATATTTATATTTTGATTATTATTTTTAAATAATTGATTTAATAAATTAAATTTATTTTTTATTAAAATTAAACAAATCATCATATTAATTATTCTATAAATTAAAAAATAATAGAATAATATATTTAAATTTATAATCATAATTATAAGTATTCACCCTAGATGATTAATTGATGAATAAATTAAAATTAATTTTATTATAGATTGATTAATACCTAAAATTGCACCTATAATACAAGAAAGTAATGCTGTTATATAAATAATTGAATTATTATAATTAAATGATGATAATAAAAATAAAGGTGCAATTTTTTGTCATGTTAAAAATAATAAACAATTTATTCAATTTAAATTAATAATAATTTTAGGTGTTCATCAATGAAATGGGGATGCTCCTAGTTTTATTAAAATTCTTAATTCAATAAGATTTATTAAATTATTTATTTTATTAATATATTGAATTTTTATTAAAATAATTATAATAATAATTATAGAAGAAGCACCTGCTTGAATAATAAAATATATTATTATAGAATTAGAATTTTTTTTTTTAAATTTATTTGATATTAATGGGATAAAAGATATTAAATTAATTTCTATTCCTATTCAAGCATTTATTCATGAGGATGAATTAATTGTAATTAATGTTCTAATAATTAATATTATTATAAAAATATACTTTATAAATGATAATTTAATTAATTTATTTTTAATAAATAAAAATTTTGTCATTATAATGAAGGTAAGATTTTTTACATTTTTTATTCTATCAAAATAATCCTTTTATTCAGGCACTTCATTTATACATTAAATGAAAATAATTATAATTATTTTTTAGAATATAAATGATTATTAATTATACATTTATTAATCATTTTTTAGAAAGGTTAGGATATTATCATTTAATAAATGGCTAGGAAGCATTCCATCTAAATTTATTATATTAATTTAAATAATAGACATATATAAGATGAATGAAAGCTTATATGGAAATTTAAAAAAAAATCTTTAAATTTTATATAAATAATAGAATTCTTACTTTTTATAATGAAAAATTAATAAATAAATATAGATTAATTAAACATTTAATAAGAAAACCATAATAATTTATTAAATTATTATAATATATATAGTAAAATAAATTTTAATGAAAGAGAATTATTTGAGATTGAATAATATTTAGTATTTATTTTTCTATTTTTAGAGAATTTTCATAATTTTAATTTGGAAATATTAATTTTATTTATAATTTAAATATTTCATGTTAAATTAAAATATTGAAAAGAGATTTGTTTGGGATTGAATAATATTTTATTATTATTAATAATAGAATTACACTATTTTTTTTAATTTCAAAAATTAACGTTTATTTTACACTAATTAATAAGTTATTTAAAAAAGATAAGCTAAATTAAGCTTTTGGGTTCATACCTCAACTATAAAAATTATAATTTTTTTCTTTTTA